GGAAATAACATAGTATTGTCTGACTCATGGGGATCCAAAAAACTTTTCTTAGTCCCGAAATCGGGAATAGTATAGAAAGACACTGTCATACTGCTTGCATTACTATTAAGTGTATTTTTTTTTTTTAGAAAAAAAATATTTTTCTCATTTTTCTTTGTTAATAAAGGTAATAAGGAAAAATTGGGTTTAATTTTCTCTTGTCCCTCTCTACCCCATAAGGATGTTGAATAAACCGAGCTTTTTTTTTTGACACTATAAGTTTGAAAATAAAAATTTAAATGGCCCTCAAACGTAAGTAAATATATACGAAACATATAAAACGCAGTTAATCCCGCGGTAGAACAAGCAATTATTGCAAAAAACGGTGAATACAACCAAGTATCATTAAGAATTTCATCTTTGGACCAAAAACAGCCAAGAGGCGGAATACCACAAAGAGAAAGTGTCCCCACTAAAAATAATGTTCTTGTAATCGGTACCTGTTTTTTTAAACCTCCCATAAGACCCAAATTCTGGCTTTTATCTGGAGAATAACCAACAATAGTTTCCATTGAATGAATAATGGATCCGGAGCCTAAAAACAATAATGCTTTGGAATAAGCATGAGTGATCAAATGAAACAAAGCCGCTTGATAAGAACCCATACCGAGAGCCAACATCATATAGCCCAATTGAGACATTGTGGAATAAGCTAAACCCCTCTTAATATCTTTTTGAGCAAAACCTAAAGTGGCCCCTAAAAGTAATGTTATTATACCTATCAACGCTATTAGATTCATTATGTAAGGTAAAACTATTAAAAGCGGTAGAAGGCGGGCGACAAGAAAAATACCAGCTGCTACCATAGTAGCAGCATGTATAAGAGCTGAAATAGGGGTAGGCCCCTCCATGGCATCGGGTAACCATACATGAAGGGGAAATTGAGCAGATTTCGCAATCGCACCCGCAAATAATAGAAAGGCGCACAAAGTAGAAAAGAAAAGATTAACTTCATTCTTATAAACCACTTTTTTGAATATTTCAAATAAATCTCGAAATTCTAAACTGCCCGTTATCCAATAAAAGCCTAAAATTGCTAATAATAAACAAAAATCTCCAACGCGATTAGTCACAAATGCTTTTTGACAAGCATTCGCTGCAATAGGCCGGGTGAACCAAAACCCTATTAATAGATAAGAACACAGTCCAACGAATTCCCAAAAAAAATAAATTTGTATCATATTACAACTAGTAACTAATCCTAACATTGACGTATTGAAAAGATTCATATAAGCAAAAAACCTCAAATATCCCTGATCATGAGACATATAATAATCACTATAAATAAGAACTAGAATTCCGACAGTAGTTATTAATATTAACATAATAGAAGCAAGTGGGTCAATTAAAGAACCAAATTCTAACGAAAAGTCATTATTGATAGTCCAAGACCATATAGATAGATAGATAGTAGGTTTATTCACTTGTTGAATAGCCAGATAAGTTGAAAAAATCATAACTATACTTAAGAATAAAATACTTGTAAAAACCCACATACGGCGAAGAGCTTTTGTTGCCATGGGGAAAAGTAAAAGTCCAGCTCCCATTAATATAGGAACTGGAAGGGGAATAAAAGGTATAATCCATGAATATTGATATGTATATTGCATAAAAAAATTTTTTATATCTTAATCTAATTGTTTATGATTTACCGGCTCTTATTTTTTTTTTAATGAAAGGGTTCGGTTAATAAAAAAAAAAATAGAGAATTTAATAGTCCTAATTATTTGTACGTATTATTACACTAATTTATATATCTATTATCTATAGCACAAGGATAAAAAATTACACCAAAAAAATAAAGAAGTGTTTGACCTGAATTAGAAAAAACTCTAATTTTTATCAAAAACGTTATTTTTTGTTGGCTTATTGAGAATCATTAACCAATAGATTTTTGGAAGGTAATTTTTTGTGTAAGAAAGTAAGAAAAGACATCTTTTTTTTGAGTAAAGGCTGGGATCTTCAAACCATAATATCCAATCCTAACACTTGGCGCTCCCTCCCTAAAATTAAAAGGAGGAATTAACAACATAGCTTTTATAAACTTTATAGATTAAGTACAGGTCTTTTATACATTTTCAAATTTAATGTACTCTTTGTGGGGCCCCGGCCTATTAAATTTGAAATCAATAAGGTATGGGGGTTTAAACTTTTGATGAGTTTATCACCCATATAAATAGAAGTAGGACAACAAATATAAATTTTAGAGAGATATAAAGAAGGGTGCGCAGTCTTTTTTTTACTATATTGGGATATACAGGCTAGAAAATAAATAGATAACCAGATAAGAAAAAGTAAAAAACAATTGGTTTTTTTGAACAATAGATAATAGATGTCTTTGACATTCAACTATACCAATAAAAAAGGGATTTTTAATGGCAGTTCCAAAAAAACGGACTTCGATCTCAAAAAAACGTATTCGTAAAAATTTTTGGAAAAATAAAGGATATTGGGCAGCATTCAAAGCTTTTTCATTAGGTAAATCTCTTTCTACAAGGAATTTCAAAAGTTTTTTTTATGCAACAAAAAAATAATAAAAGATTCTAAAAACCTGAGTTGCTTTGATTCGAAAAGGAGTAAGTCTATTTTGTTTTTAATTAATTATAAGTTATTTATAAATTTTATTAGTTTCATAGAACTAATAAGAAAAATCCATATTTTATAATGTTTTGACCCGATCAATAACAATGATTAATTAGGTTTGGTTTTCTAATTAAAAAATTCTTGTTTCTTTGAATTTGAAATAAGGACTAAACAGAAGATTTAACCTTTTTTTGAATATGTTTTATCGTTTTTATGATGGGGAAAATAAGAATCCCCATCGATATTAAAAAAAGGAAAGACTTTCCCTTTTTTTAAGTGATTATAGGACGAATACGCTAATTTTAGATGCTATGTTTGCACTCAAAGATCCATCAATAAACATATATTGCATTGAATTGACTACATCGCTCTCGACAATTGAATAAAAAGGGGGTTATTATGATTTCGAACAAGCCGCTATGGTGAAATCGGTAGACACGCTGCTCTTAGGAAGCAGTGCTAAAGCATCTCGGTTCGAGTCCGAGTGGCGGCATGTCATCTTCTAAATAAGTCCTATACTAAGTTCAACTACCGAATTCAATTCAATTATCCTATAATTGAAATTGAATTGAAATCCCCTCTTTATTTTTATTTTAAATTTGTTATGATATTTTCAACTTTAGAGCATATATTTACACATATTTCCTTTTCAGTCGTTTCAATTGTAATTACAATGCATTTGCTAACCTTATTAGTAGATGAAATCTTAAGACTATCTGATTCGTCAGAAAAGGGGATGATAACTACTTTTTCCTGTCTAACGGGATTATTAGTGACTCGTTGGATTTATTTGGAACATTTACCATTAAGTAATTTATATGAATCATTAATTTTTCTTTCATGGAGTTTCTCCAGTATTCATATGGTTCCATATTTCAAAAAATCAAAAACTTTTTTTAATTTAAACGCAATAACCGCGCCAAGTGCCATTTTTACCCAAGGTTTTGCTACTTCAGGCCTTTTAACTGAAATGAGCCAATCCGAAATATTAGTACCCGCTCTTCAATCCTATTGGTTAATAATGCACGTAAGTATGATGGTATTGGGCTATGCAGCTCTTTTATGCGGATCCTTATTATCAATAGCTCTTCTAGTTATTACATTTAAAAATTTAATGGTAAGTTTTAGTAAAAGCGAAAATTTTGTAAACTATCCAATTTCGCCGGGCAAAATTCAATACATAATAGATAAAAAGAGCCGGTTAAACCGTTTACTAAAAACTTATTTTATTTTTTCTAGGAATTATTACAGGTTTTACTTGATTGAACAATTTGATTTTTGGAGTTATCGTATTATTAGTCTAGGGTTTCTTTTTTTAACGATAGGTATTCTTTCGGGAGCTGTATGGGCTAATGAAGCATGGGGGGCGTATTGGAATTGGGATCCAAAGGAGACTTGGTCTTTTATTACTTGGACCATATTTGCAATTTATTTACATATTCGAATAACTAAAAGTTTTAAAACTGAAAATTCTGCAATTGTCGCCGCAATGGGCTTTCTTATAATTTGGATATGCTATTTTGGGGTCAATTTATTAGGAATAGGATTACATAATTATGGTTCATTTACATCTAATTAAATTGAAGAAAGTACTTAAAAAATACAAAATAAACATACGAAAGTTTAAGTGTATACAAAAAAATCTCATGTAATCAAGCGAGAACCCTTACTTTTTTTTTTCTTTTACTTAATTCAAAAGATTCTAGCTTGATTACATACATAGTTATAAAAAAAACTCCTATTTATTTTACTCAAACTTCAGAGAAGAAAAAATAATTATTTTTCATTCTGCAACAAAGAATTTTTAAAATCATAATATTTTTCTTATTTTTTAATAATATTTTTCTTATTTTTTAATTTACTAATGAAAATTATGGATAAAAAAAATTAGATAGAAGAACTTCTACTTTATCAACTGATAGTGAGAAAACGAAATCCGGATAAATACCAATGGATAGTACAGGTAAAAGAATAGAGATCGAAAGAAACAATTCTCGGGGCCCAGAATCAACAAAATAAGAGTTTGGGGCATTAAAAAGCTTGTATCCATAAAAAATCTGACGTAACATAGATAATGAATAAATAGGAGTTAATATTATTCCAATTGACATTACAAAAGTAATAAGGATTTTGGACATTAAAAGATATTTTTGGCTAGTAAGTATTCCAAAAAATACTATCAATTCCGCAACAAAACCGCTCATTCCCGGTAATGCAAGGGAGGCCATTGATAAGATACTGAAAGTCATAAATATTTTTGGAATTTTGATTGCCATTCCGCCCATTTCATCAAGATAAACGAGACGTATTCGATCATAACTCGTTCCTGCCAAGAAAAAAAGCGCGGCGCCAATAAATCCATGCGAAATTATTTGTAAAATGGCCCCGTTGAGTCCGGTATCGCTTATCGAAGCAAGTCCTATAATTATGAAACCCATGTGAGATACAGAGGAATAAGCTATTCTTTTTTTTAAATTCCATTGACCGGGAGATGTTGAAGCTGCATAGATTATTTGAATTGTGCCGACTAGCATCAACCAAGGAGAAAATAGAGAATGGGCGCGGGGCAATAATTCCATATTTATCCGAACTAATCCATATGCGCCCATTTTTAATAAGATTCCAGCTAGCAGCATACAAGTACTGTAATGTGCCTCTCCATGAGTGTCTGGTAACCAAGTATGTAAGGGTATAATCGGCAATTTAACAGCAAAAGCAATAAAAAATCCAATATAGAAGAGGATTTCTAGTTCTACAGGATACGAGTGATTCGCTGATGTTTCAAAATTTAATGTTGGTTCATTCGAACCAGCTAAACAAATACCTAGAATTGCCATTAATAAAAAGGCGGAACTTCCCGCAGTGTACAAAATAAATTTTGTTGCTGAATATAAACGTTTCTTTCCGCCCCACACGGATATAAGTAGATAAACTGGGATTAATTCTAATTCCCACATGATAAAAAAAAGTAAAATGTCTTGCGAAGAAAATGGTCCAATTTGACCGCTATACATTGCTAACAGAAGAAAATGAAATAATCGGGACTCGCGAGTAACCGGCCAAGCCGCTAAAGTAGCTAAAGTAGTTATAAATCCCGTTAGCAAAACGGGTCCTATAGAAATTCCATCTATTCCCAATCTCCAGGAAAAATCAAAAAAAGGGATCCATTTATAATCCTCTCTCAGTTGGATTAACGGCTCGTTCAAGTGGAAATGATACCCGAATGTATAAGTTGTTAGAAGGAGTTCTATTATACATATAGAAATAGTATACCACCTAATTAACTTATTTCCTCTATGAGGAAAAAATAAAATTAAGGAACCCGCAAATATTGGAAAAACTACAATTATCGTTAACCAAGGAAAATCATTCGTAGTAAAAATAAGATACACTTGGACCCAAAAATCGCGTGCTCAAAAAAATATATTTTTTTGAGCACGCGATTTTTTCGGTAAAGGTAAAAAATAAAATGTAGTCGTATTGAAATCGGGAACGTATCAATAAGCTAGACCCATACTTCGAGTTGTTTCATGCCACAAATAAACGCGAACACTCAAGAAATCCGTTGGACAGGCGGATTCACATCTTTTACAACCTACACAATCCTCTGTTCTTGGAGCAGAAGCAATTTGCTTAGCTTTACACCCGTCCCAAGGTATCATTTCTAATACATCTGTGGGGCAAGCTCGGACACATTGAGTACATCCTATACACGTATCATAAATTTTTACGGAATGTGACATTAGATCTATAATTTTTTTAATAAGAAATTTTCGATCTAGTATGATTTGTAAATAAATCATATATTTAGATACTAGATGAATCAATGATTTAAATTTCTCAGAATTTTTCTAATCAATCTACTTGTGGTTATGGATAAACTCTTGGAAAAGGACCAGGATACTTTGATTTCTTATATTTTCGCAAACATGCAGAATGTAGAATACACGCTAATTCAAATTTTTGAATGGTTAATACTATTTATTTAACAAATTTGATTGATTCATACGAATTGATTTTCTATTACGATAAATTGACGATACAATAGCGGGTCCAATAGCGGCTTCAGCGGCTGCAACGACTATAACAAAAATGGAGAAAATATTGCCTTTTAATTGGCGGCTATCAAAAAAATCAGAAAATGTTACTAAATTTATATTAACCGCATTAAGTATGAGTTCAAGACACATAAGAGCTCTAACCATATTTCGGCTTGTGATCAATCCATAGATGCCGATAGAAAATAAGTAGGCACTCAAAACAAGTACATGTTCCAGCATCATTGAACAACTCCTTATTAATTTAAATTCATTTGAATATAACATGAATAACAAGACAACCCCAAAAATTTACGATAATATAAAAAAAGTATGTAACAAAAAAATATATTAGAAATAAGTAAATTAAAATTTGCCTTGGATTGTTGTTAATAAAATTATCATCATTGGCGTGCTACACAAATTGCACCTATCAAACTGGCTAAAAGAATTATTGAAATGAATTCAAAGGGAAGAAAAAACTCTGTTGATAAATGAATTCCAATTTGTTGACTATTACTTATTAAATCATGTTCTATAATCTGGTTTGATCTTGTAGTCCAAATAATCCCGTACCATGAGGTATCTGTAATAGTAGTCATTAGTAAACCAAACATACTTGTACAAACCAGCAAAGTACCCCCATTCCCTACCGTATAAAGATTAAAATCTTTGAAATATTCTGAACCGTTTAGAAACATTACAGCAAAAATGATTAAAACATTTATAGCTCCGACATAAATAAGGAGTTGTGCAGCAGCTACAAAAAATGAATTTGATAGAATATATAATAGGGATATAGAAACCAGAACAAATCCCAACGAAAAGGCGGAATAAATTGGGTTGATAAGTAATACTACTCCTATACCGCCTAAGATAAGACCTAATCCCAGAAAGACTAAAAGAAAATCATGTATGGGTCCATGCAAATCCATTATATGTAGTATACGAGATAAAAAAAGAATTTCATGACCTTATTGAGACCAGACCGGAAAAATGGTTGATTTTTTCATTCATAATAAAATTATATTTGCATTAAATCCTAATCCTAGGGGGTATGAATTAAAGTGGGTACAGTTTTTGTTCAAATTTCCCGTTTTTTATGAATTGAACAGCTCGAATACAAAATAAGCCATAAAATGTAAGAAATATTAATTTTTAATCCAAATTAAGACGCGATTCTTATCAACTCTTACCGACGAATAACCAGTTAGTATTTGTAGTTATTGAGACCAAACAAAGCGTAAAAAAAAGAATTTCTTTAAATTCTTTAAACTAAAACTCAACCTTAGTAATTCCTAAATTTTCCTTAATCTAGGATTTCCCTATTTTTTATTTGAGTGGAATTCAAAATAGTTCGAATTGTATAATCGAAAATTACTACTATTGGTAAACGACCCAACGCTATTTGATTATAATTCAATTCGTGACGATCGTAAGTAGAAAGTTCATATTCCGCAGTCATTGCTAAACAGTTTGTTGGACAATACTCAACACAGTTACCACAAAATATACAGATTCCAAAATCAATACTGTAATTACGTAATCGTTTCTTACGAATATTAGTTTCCAATTTCCAATCAACGACGGGTAGATCTATAGGACATACACGAACACATACTTCACAAGCAATACATTTATCAAATTCAAAATGGATTCGACCGCGGAACCGATCCGCGGTGATTACTTTTTCATAAGGATATTGAATAGTTATGGGTAAACGATTTACGTGGGATAAGGTAATCATGAAACTTTGACCAATATACCTTGCAGCTCGTACTGTTTGTTGCCCATAATTTATGAACCCAGTTACCATAGGGAACATATTGTAAATATATAGATTATTCTTTTTTTATTTCTCTTGTTCGATCCAATTTGTGAATATAAGATATCATAGCCTTTGTAGAGTGAAAATAGTTTAGAGTGAAAATAGTTGAAAAGAAGTTGTTAATAATAGATTACCCAGAGAAATAGGTAAAAGAAATTTCCATCCAAGATTCAACAGCTGGTCCATTCTTATCCTAGGTAAAGTCCACCTTGTTGTGATAGGAATGAATAAGAACAAATAAGTTTTAGCTAATGTAATAAAGATCTCAATTGTTAATTCAAAAACACCGTATAGTTTATTTATTTCAAAAAACTCAGAAAGAAATATGTGCGGAATAGAGATAGTCCAGCCTCCTAAATAAAGAACTGTTACAAATAATGAAGAAACTAATAGGTTTAAATAAGAAGCAACATAAAATAAACCAAATTTGATACCGGAATATTCGGTTTGATAACCTGCTACTAATTCTTCTTCTGCTTCTGGTAAATCAAAAGGTAATCTTTCACATTCTGCTAGGGAAGAAATTAAAAAAATAATAAAACCAATAGGTTGACGCCACAAATTCCATCCCCAAAAACCATATTTTGATTGGGCCTCAACTATATCAACTGTACTTAAACTATTAGATAATCATAGTCGATGATACCATCACAGTTGACATCGCTATTCCAGAACCGTACATGAGATTTTCACTGCATACGGCTCCTGGAGGACCTTAAATAAATTTAAAGATCGAGTTAGTTTTCTTTTGTTTTGATATCTTTTTAAGATGCGGAAAGTAAAACAATTTTGTACGATCTCGAATTAGACCACTTGAATTCTGTTTGTTATGCTTTAAAAATTTGGGATATTTTAAAATTAATTTACCTTAAAATGCTTCTGAATTCATCTCGTCCTTTGATAATTTAAAAAATCTTTCGAAATTTCATTTGTTGAGTAATAACTTAATTCTTCTATCAAATACTCGTTATAAAGATATCCAAAACCCCCCTTTTTACAAACGAAAAAATTATACATTAATTAATAAATTCTGATATGAATTCTATCTATAGAACTATGAATCTAGAACGAATAAAAGTATAAAAAAAGAATAAAAAGCAAGTTTTTGTACTGTAATTGTATTTATTCTTTCTCTTTTTTTTGCCGTTTCTATGTCTTCTTTCTGTTTCTGCGAAAAGTTAATTTACAAAATCAAAATAAAGGATTATTTCGTTTTCAATAGTCATTGATTTAATCGACGAAGAGAAGCATACTCTGGATCGGAATTATAGGGAGTGCTGCTTAATCATTTCTACTAACTTAAAGCCCCAAATAATATTCATTGTACATTATGCGGAAATATTCTTATTTTTTTACATAATCCCTATTACAAATCCTTTGTGTATCTTGGTGTTTCTACTCATCCACTCGTTTTTGTTCAATAATGCTTTACGTTAAAGTAATTAATGTATGATAATCCATAGAAACGATAGTGAAAACTCACTATAGTGTATCTTTTTAGCCCGCTTCAAGTCAGGATGACGAGTTAGTTATCCAATCTTGGGGCAAAGTCTTTCGTTTGCTTATGTTTATTTCTATGCGTCTCTCTAACATTTATTTTATACATCAGAAATGAGACTTAATTTTTTGACAGCTAGTTTAAGCTGTTTTCTTTCACTCATATAACTCTTGGGTTTAGTTCATTCATCGGAATATTGAATAAAAAATGAAGATATTTAGTCAACTTGTTTCGTCTTTCTACTATACGAAAGTAAGAACTAGACAATTTTTTTGACTTAACGAATCGCACGTAGAGATATTGATAACACACATAAAGTTAAAGGGATTTCATAACTAATCGATTGAGCAACAGCTCGTAGACCACCTAAAAAAGAATATTTATTATTTGACCCATATCCTGACATAAGAAGTCCAATAGGAGCAATACTTGAAATGGCAATCCATAAAAAAACACCGATATTGAGATCCGATAAAACAAAGCGAGAACTAAAAGGAACTACCAAATAGCTTACTAAACTGGATATAACCACTATGGAAGGGCCGATACTGAATAAACGAGTATCCCCTCTAGACGGAAAAAGGCTTTCTTTGAAAAGAAGTTTTGCCCCATCAGCTAAAGCTTGCAAAACTCCTAAAGGCCCGGCGTATTCTGGTCCAATACGTTGTTGCAGCCCTGCGGATATTTCTCTTTCTAACCATACAATTACTAGTATACCCATTGTTATTCCCAATACAGGAGTAAAAACAGGAAAAAGTATCCAGAGAATTCCATAAGCCTGTTTTAAAAATTCCAATCTAGAAAAAGAATTGATATCTTGTACTTCTATTCTATCAATTATCATGTTAACGATCAACTTCTCCCATAATAATATCTATGCTACCTAGTATTGTCATAATATCAGCCAATTTCATTCTTTTAACTAACTGAGGAAGAATTTGCAAATTAATAAAACCTGGTGGTCGAATTTTACACCTCCAAGGAAACCCACTCTGATCCCCTATCAAAAAAATTCCCAATTCTCCCTTTGGAGCTTCAACTCTCACATAGAGTTCTTGTTTCGGCAATTCAAATGTAGGCGAAGGTTTTTTACTAATAAATCGATAGTCAAAGTCATTCCATTCCGGATTCCTTTCTATATCAAAGTATCGGATTTCTAAATTCTCATATGGACCCCCCGGAATTCCTTCTAGAGCCTGTTGAATAATTTTTATGGATTCTGTCATTTCCCCAATGCGGACTAGATATCTAGATAAGGAATCTCCTTCTTTTTGCCACTGCACTTCCCAATCAAATTCGTCGTAACACTCATAATGATCAACTTTACGGAGATCCCATTGTATTCCAGAAGCTCGCAGCATTGGTCCTGATAAACCCCAATTTATTACCTCCTCCCGTCCAATAATGCCTACCCCTTCCACTCGTTCTAAAAAAATGGGATTTCGTGTAATCAGTTTTTGATATTCTGTAACTCCTGTTAAAAAATACTCGCAAAAATCTAAACATTTATCTATCCAACCATAAGGTAAATCGGCCGCAACTCCTCCAATACGAAAAAAATTATGCATCATTCTCATACCAGTGGCAGCTTCAAATAAATCATATACTAATTCTCTTTCTCTAAAAATATAGAAAAAAGGAGTCTGCGCTCCAATATCTGCCATAAAAGGACCAAGCCATAACAAATGCGAAGCGATACGACTCAGCTCCAACATAATTGTTCGGATATAGCTGGCTCTTTTAGGTACTTGGATATTTCCGAACAACTCTGGTCCGTTTATGGTTATAGCTTCTGTGAACATAGTAGCTAAATAATCCCAACGCGTAACATAAGGCAAATATTGTATAATTGTTCGGTTTTCCGCAATTTTTTCCATTCCTCGGTGTAAATATCCTAATATTGGTTCACAATCAATAACATCTTCACCATCAAGAGTAACGATGAGTCGAAGAACACCATGCATTGATGGGTGGTGGGGTCCCATATTTACTATCATGGGGTTTTTTCTTGTAGCAGGTATATTCATAGGGTTTTACGGGATTCTTTTTTTCATGAATTATTGAAAGTTATAATAAGTTTATTAAAATTCAAGATCTACTAAATCAAATAATTTAAAAAGATCCTTCAAACTCAAATTAACGCGTTTTTGATTCGCGAATATTTAACTGATTAATTAATTGTTTATAACGTATTCTATTTTTCTTTGACAAATAAGACAGCATCCTTTGGCGTTTTCCCAAAATTTTCCGGAGGCCCCTCTGAGATAAAAAATCCTTTCTGTGCAATTCCAAATGTGAAGAAAGTTTTCGTATCCTATTAGTGAGCCCTAGTATTTGAAATGCAGCAGAACCCGTTTTCTCGTCTTTTTTTTCGTGCGAAATAACTGAGATAAATGACTTTTTTACCATAAAATTAAATCGTACCCCCACAGTCCTTTAATTACAAAAATATATATATATTTTTTTTTTTCAATAAAAAAAGTGCTTTTTTTATTTGGTATACACACTAAAATAATCTTAATTTTGTTAAAAATGACTGATTGGAAAATGGTATTCTAATAGGTAGACAAAAAGAAAGTTGTCTACACTCACAAAAGAGAAATTTTATACTAAAAAAAAAATAAAGCATATTTTTTCATCATTTTATGTCATTTAATTTGTATCATTAATTAGAATGAAATGTAAAACAAAGTTATGTGCGCATATCGTTGTATTCATATAAAAATAAAGCACGGGAAATAAAAGCAATCTATATTTTTTCAGTACGCACATCAATTCATTTTTCAAATTGTGGATACATATGTATCCTTAGGAGACCGAAACGGCTGCTATTATTAGTATCAAACCAATAACGGTTCATACAAGCAAAATCTTCTAATCGATAATTAGGCCAAATAAAAAATTTGAATTTAATCTGTGTATTTGTCTCTCTTTTTCTTTTATTCAAAGCTAGACTCTTTACTCGATTTTCAGTCCAAAACAGCGCATTTATAGGCGGAACTTTTTGATTTATCGAATCAAAACAAATTAGAATTCTGAATTCTCTACGACGTCTAGGGGATAAAATACTTTCAGGAACAAGTAACTCAAAATAAGTATTGTCTCGCTTTTCTACCATCTTTTGGGGTTTTCTAATTAAGTGATCATAATTTTTCTTATCAACATGGACTTTTTTTCGGGACCTTTGATTAATAGCGTGGTTGCTATTATAAACCACCGAAATACCGATAGTTTGTTGCATAATAAAGTGTCCCGCCCTTTTTAGACACAGACGAAGGGGTTCAATAAGTAATATTCTTTTTTTAAGTAATTTTGAAAGAATTAAATTTTTATGAATCTTTAAAATATCCAGACTAATTTCCCCCTTTTGAATAGAGGCTATAGCAATTTCTCTTGGGTTTAGTAGTCTAAGCAGGAGACAATATACGTTAATATTATTTATTATTTTTTGATTTAAAAAATTATTCCATCTCAATTGAAAAAGCAAATATCTTTTTAGTACGAAATCCAATTTAGCGCCCATATTATTCTTATATTCTCTTTTTTTTTTCCCTTTTTTTAGCTTTGATATCATATAATTTTTTTCAATATATTTTTCATAGTTTACTAGAGTTGATTCAAAATTTGGCTGGACTATGCATTCTTTTTCCCTTTGATTTTTTTTTTTTAATGAAAAAATGGATAAAAAAATATCCATTTTTTTCTTTACAGTAGTATTTTTACTAACATTTGCATTAAAATTTAAAAGGAGCAACTTGATTGGGATTGGTTTAATTTTATACGAAAAAGAGAGTACCAAAAATTCTGGAAAAAACCAAAAAGGTAAATTAAATATGGAACAATTTAGTATTTCTTCATTCATTCTCATCCAATCAAAAAGTTTTTTATTATTATTGTAGGGGACGCTCCCTTGATTTTGATAACCCGTGGGAAAAGAACTAAATTTATTTTCAATTTTATAAATTTTTTTAGTTTTATAATTATTAGTTCTAATCTTAGTATATTTATTACTGTCAGTATCAGTATCCATTTTTTTGCAGACCTGAGTCTCTATGTTCTTTATAAAACAAAAATTGAGAAATATCCAATGAAAAATTTTTCTATTCCTGTTTTTCTTTATATGGATAATATTATCTTCGGCTTTATAATTTTGGACCAAAATACCTACTAGAATATTAAAAGATTGGCGTTTACTTTCAGCATAATTATAAAAATTATATTGGTTATTATTTACTTGTAAAGATAATAAAGAAATCGAGGAATTCCTTTTATCTTCATACTTAATAAAATTATATGAAAAAAGATTGTATTTATCTTGTTTTTTAAAGTTAATTAATTTATTGTTTTTTTTTATAGAGTGGTGGTTAACTTTATTTAGATTCTCTTGTGATATGAATTGAGATAAATCCTCTTGATAATAATCTTTTAACCTATTTTTACATTGATATATCGGTCGAAAATTGCGGAGGTTCTTATGGTTTGATTCAGAATGTAATATTTCATATGTTCTAATAAAATAATTCTTTATTTCATTTTTAAGAAAAAGAGAGTTTCCGTTAGATTGAAATACAAATCTTAATCTTACCTGATATAAATTAAAAAACTTCAAAAAAGCGTTTTGTGATAATTTGTAAAATACATATGCTTGTGACAAAGAAGATAAGTCATAAAAAGACTGCAACCTCTTATTACTAATATTAGAGAGGGCCTTTGTTATAGTATAAATAAATAGAGTTATTCTTTTGTTTGTTTTATCAAATTTTTCTTGATTTGTCTCATTATTGTAAATATAGTTAGTATAGCAAATATATTTAGTAATTTTTTTTTGTTGTTTCAAAAAAAAAAGGTGTACAATTTCTTTATAAATATTTTTTATATATATAAGGATATTTCTATGTATCCTTTCAAGTAAAAAGTTTATAAAATAAGTTGTTTTACTAATTAGTCGAACATTTCGTTTTTTTAAAAGTTTAAAAAAAGTTTTTGGTGATTCGAGTCTTTTATCATAATTCTTTTTGTTCAAACTGTTATTTATATGTAGGCTTCGAAATTCTTTTTTATTGTCGTTTGAAACTTTTTGTATTTCATTTATGATTGTGCTTGTTCTAGGAACAAGCCCTTGTATTTTTTGTTTTGTCAACGCGCAAATTGTGGAATTCGTAGATTGAATATTAATGTCGGATTCCTCAATTATCTCATTATTTCGTATAAAGTTTTGTTCATTTTTGTTTTCACTCGATTTGTATATTTCTTTCAATCTAAATAATGGAATTTTTTTTATTTTTGGTAGTCTTTTTTTTTTTTTATTTATAAAAAATAGGATTCGTTCTTTTAAAATTTGTATAATTCTAAAAAAGCTCTTTTTACATTTTTTTTTTAGTTCTTTAAAAATAGGTTCAAAAAAGGAAAGTTGTTTTCGTGGAGAACCAAAAGGAAGTTCAGTTTCCATTCCCCAAACTGTTAAAAAAAAAAAATCCGTTTTTTTTTCTTTATTTTTCAGTGGATAGGTTTCTCGTTCTAGTAGCTTAGATTTGTGCCAAATTTTAAGATGAAAAGGAAATAGGATCTTTATTTGAAGACCTTCTGTTAACCAGTTTTTAGGAAATTCTTTTTCTGATAATGGAACAGCGCTATAAGTGCATTTAACATGCATTTCTTTACGCCACTCCATAAAATCCTCGGACCATTCAGGAAATTTAAAGAATAAAATACGAGTAATATTTTTAACTATTATCAATGATGGTAATATTATATATTTTCTCAGAATTGACTGGCTTAGTAACACAAGACTCCTTATTATTTGAGCAATTACATAGCTATCCCAGGCTTCGGCTATTTTTATACGTGTTTTTTCTGTTCTTTTTCTTTTTTCTTCTTTTCTTTTGTTAGCTGCTTTTTTTTTAGTACTCTCGTTTTCTTTTTTCTCTGTACAATCTATAATTTTGAATTCTTTATTTTTCCATATAAAAGTTTTTATTTTTTCTTTTATTGGTTCATAAATATTAAAAGAAAGCTCTTTTTCCATTCGATCCAAAAAAGTGGGGGAATTCATATTAGCTTCAAATGATTTACAAATAATTGTTTTACGTCTTTGTGCTCGGATTGAGCCTGTAATTAAATCTCGTCGAAAATCCGGTTGTTGTGAATAACGTATTAAAGAAATCTTGTCTATTCGATCATTATTAAGATCTTGGGGATTACTATAAGTATTGCTATCTTTTAGATCATCATTTAAAATCACTATACGTTTGCTTTTTCTTGAACGAATCGGAGGGTGCTTTCCTAAAAGGTCTGTATTTTGTTCTTCCTCTTGTTCCAAATTGTTGATTAATCTGTATGACCACCGCGGAACTTTTTTTATGATTTCGTTTAACTCAATAAAATTTTTTCGAATTTTCTTGCCGTTAGAATTCGTGTGAACGTTTTCAAATATAATTTTTTTTTTTCGCTCTGTTGAATTAATTCTTACTCGTTTATATTCAAAAAATTTTATATTTTTTTTGAAATTGGATGTTCGTTTTTTAAAAAAGTCATTAATGAAATTCACCAAAAAACTTATTTCTTTTTCTAATGATTTTTTTTTTATTCTATCAATTTTTTTTTGTTCCTGTTGAAATTCTAAGTAATTAATAATAAGAAAGACGCCAAAAAGTTTATTTATCCAACCCCTTTCTATGTAATTTTGTATGGAATTTTTATATTTGATTGAAAGCCAAAACAATTTTAGCATTTGTCCACGGGAAGCACCCTTTAAGAAAGGGTCATATACCTCAGGTAAATATATATTTTTTTTATTATTGCCATATTTGCATAATCTATGTCTGTTTTCAAGTCGATCGAGAATCAGAGAATTACTCCCTAAAATTTTATCTATATTCTTAACTATATATATAAATTTGTTGGTTTTATTTTTTATTTTTTCTTTATTATTATAACGCCAAAGATTCTCCAATTCATTAAAGGGGAGTTTCTCTTTTGTAAATATAGAAAGCTTTCGCTCTATCATTTCGAAAAAGGTGGACAAACTAGGTGGGTGCGTAAAACATATTTTATCTTTTCCAACACTTTGACACGCATGAAAAAAATATTGTGACATCTCATTTTTTAAGGTTATAGAAATTGATTTTTTTAATTTATAGGTTTTTATAGACCGAAACGGCCGATTCCATTTTTTATAGTTAAAAAGAATAGTCACAAAAGGTTTTTGAAAGCGAAAGTTGCGTAATTTTTTTTTTTCTTGAAATATTTCTAACTTCGAATTTTCTTGATTCCGATCCACATTCAGATAATAAGTTTCATAAACGGGTCTGTTTTTATATTGTGTCTCTTTCAATAGGAATTCATCTTTTGTTTTTTCCTTCCCATTCACTCGTATCTCTTCCCTTTCATCGATTTTGTACGGATCCTCCTTTTCTTCCCAAAAAAGGGAAGGAGAAGGATCTTCTTCAGTGGATCCCTCTTGTTCCTGTTTAGTCCCCTTCGTTTCTGAAGTTGTTTCTATTTCTGTTTCTTCCT